AAAAGGAGTTTCCCTTGGACTCCGCACGGGAAGGATGAAAGTGAGTCGGTATGCTAATTCCTCATCTGCAAATCAGCCCTTCCCGCAGGTTATTTTATCAACGAATAAGGAATTGTATGAGTGAAATTTGGATCGAATTTGAAAAGCAAAGGACAAGTCCAAAACAATAAAATAGGTATTTTTATTATTTGTAAGATTAAACAAAAGGATTCGCAAATAAAAGTGCTAATGCTACAACCAATCCATAAATGGTTAAAGCTTCCATAAAAGCTAGACTAAGCAAGAGAGTACCTCGTATTTTTCCCTCTGCCTCGGGCTGCCTCGCGATACCCTCTACGGCTTGACCCGCAGCAGTCCCTTGACCAACCCCAGGTCCAATAGAAGCAAGCCCTACGGCCAATCCAGCAGCAATAACGGAAGCAGCAGAAATCAGTGGATTCATGATAAGTTCCTCGTACCAACAAAAAGAAATGGTTAATGATACAATCAATCACCGAATTATTACGAAATTATTCCTGGATAGGATTCATCCAGTCGAAGTAACTAAGAACTTCGAATTTAAGTAATTTAATAATAATATATTAGTGAATCGTCAAAACTCCTTTGATATCTATTTTTTCATTTATATCCACAGATTTTTGTCAATCAATAGAACTTTTGTTCTTCCATTTCTTGGTTCCGAACTGTTATTTCAATTCTTAAATCTTTTCATTATTTTATCTGTTTATTCGGCCAATTCATAGCCACAACAAAAAGGGGAGAAAACCCATACACAGTAGTAGGTCAGAAATAGATCTTTAATTTCTATATAACTCGTCAATATCTACTATCACATATACACGCCTTTCTTACATAATGTAAACCACCGGATTCAATTGAGTTCGAGAATCAATCTATTTTTTTAGGAATCCCATTTTTTTATTCTTTTCTCCCTTCCGTTTTCTTTATCATTATTACAACCGAGTCCAATTTAAATTGTAAAAAATGGATTGGGGTGAATTATTGCATAGAAATATCATTATTTTAGTATTATTGATCTAAGTTCATGCAATTTTTTTTTATTATTTATGAATATTTTCTTTTGGTCAATTGTTGAATAAAATAAACTGTTGTAAAGTAGAATCATTTTTGTTTATTTAATCACACGGCGTAATCGTAATATAGTAAACATATTAGTAAAAATGATTTTATGGTTTGAATACGAAGATTGGCTGATCAATATACTAGAATATTCGTTGAGGAAAAGTAGGCTATTAAGTGAACAAAAGGATAATTTTAGGAAAAAGATCTTTTAGATCTCTTTCCCCTTTTTTACAACTCTCTAATGTCGTAATTTTTTTGTTCTGAATTTAATAGATTTCTAGTTATTAAGTAAATCATCTTGAGCCGCACATACAGTCAGTGTTTTGCGCTAAGCTAAAAAAAAAACTATTTCAATGATGGCCCTCCATGGATTCACCTATATAAGCCGCAGCTAAAGTTGCAAAAATAAGAGCTTGAATACCACTTGTAAATAATCCAAGGAACATGACAGGGATAGGAACCACTGAAGGTACTAAAGAAACAAGAACAACAACTACTAATTCATCCGCTAAGATATTCCCGAACAGTCGAAAACTAAGTGATAAGGGTTTTGTGAAATCTTCTAAGATGTTAATGGGTAAAAGTATTGGCGTCGGTTGAATATATTTCCCGAAATAACTTAATCCCCTTTTGGTAAGACCTGCATAGAAATATGCCACTGACGTGAGTAAAGCCAAAGCAACAGTAGTATTTATATCATTCGTAGGCGCGGCTAACTCTCCATGAGGTAATTCTATTAGTTTCCAAGGTAAAAGAGCTCCTGACCAATTAGAAACAAAAATAAATAGAAACATTGTTCCAATAAAAGGAACCCAAGAACTATATTCTTCTCCAATTTGGGTTTTACTCACATCTCGAATGAATTCAAGAACATATTCGAAGAAATTCTGACCCCCGGTCGGAATGGTTTGTGGGTTCCGAACAGCTATAGTAGCTGAACCTAATAAAATAGCAATTACAACCCAAGAGGTAATAAGTACTTGTCCGTGGACTTGGAAACCCCCTATTTGCCAATAGAAATGTTGGCCTACTTCCACACCGGATATCTCGTATAACCCTTTTAGTGTGTCGCTGGAACATGATAGCACATTCATATTGACCTCTGAAAAAATCCAACTGCAAACAAAATTATTTTGATTCAACCATCTCTTTGTCTACTTGAATAGGATATTTAGAATACCCATTAATACTTGGAATACTAACTAATCACATAGTATTCCCGGTTATTTTTATCTATGTTTAGAAATTCATAAAAAATAACCAACTCCATAAATCTATCCTATTTTCGAAGTAAAAGTTAAAGTTATTGATTTTATCTTATTATTAATCAAGGATTTCTTATATAGCTAGAACGACCCTCACAAATTGCGAATACTAATTTGTTAAGAATTAAACGGATTGAGGATATAGCGTCATC